ATCTCAAACTGCCAACCAATGGAGTAGTATGATGAATACATCGAATAGTTTGGAGAAGACATGAAACAAATTGAAAAAGAAGTCGTAACAAAAAAAAGTGGTACTGAGATCATTTGCCCTATATGTACAAATAGAATTCGGGTAGATCTTTTCCCGGAGTAGAACAAACATGAACCTAAAAAAATTGAAAGGGCCCATTCAGGAACAATAAAATGACATCGTGATTTGAATCTCGATGAAACAATACATCAATGAGAGGTTAGTTCAATAAGTTCAGTAAATTCTTTTTTTTTATAGGTAAGGGAACAAAAACTCATCTTATGTTTTTTGAAAAATAGAAGAAGAAAACCCCCTTCATTAGAAAAACAAAAACCTGTTACAGAAAAAAAAAGAAATAGAACTGGAATCGACACATTGATTCTTTTTTTTCGCAATTTTTTTTTTGAACCGTATGCATCCAAAGGTGCACGTACGGTTCCTAAGGGAACCAATTTTTTCCTAATCAACCGACTTTATCGAGAAAGATTACTTTTTTTAGGCCAAGAAGTTGATAGCGAGATCTCGAATCAACTTGTTGGTCTCATGGTATATCTCAGTATAGAAGATGATACTAGGGATCTTTATTTATTTATAAACTCTCCCGGTGGATGGGTAATACCAGGAATAGCCATTTATGATACTATGCAATTTGTGCCACCCGATGTGCATACAATATGCATGGGATTAGCTGCTTCAATGGGATCTTTCATTCTGGTCGGAGGAGAAATTACCAAACGTCTAGCATTCCCTCACGCTTGGCGCCAATGAGTTTTTTTATTTGAAAAAAAAAAGGAATACTATGCCTTCCCATATTGAATATGAATAATAAGTAATAATAGCATGGCACTTCGAGTTCGATATGAGCAAACCATTATTGTTTTTTTCATAACATGAGATTTTATGTCGAGATAGTAGTATGAAACAGAGGTCATTTCGGATTTGATCTTATGTGTCGGGGGTACATTTCAGCGTCACAAACCATTCTTTTCCACACCAGAATTCTCTTTCTGATATTTATGTTATGAAAGAAAAAGTACAAAGTACAAAAATGAAAAAAAAAAAAGATCATTTTTTTCCTTATTTGATCGTATCAGAAAGGAACTTTGGTATTGCTAAATCACAGACAATATATAAAGCAACAGAACCATCATAGTATTTTTTTTACTCCTACGAAAGGAAGGGTGGTAAATGGATCATTCAACGATCTGGATCGGATGGATTCTATTTCTTTCTTCAATAGAATAGAAGAGAAGAAAAAGAAAAAGTAAATTCCATTGTGGAGCCGTATGCACAAAAGATGCCCGTACGGTTGTACAATTCTATTTTTTTCTTATATTTTTTTATCCCTTACTTTAGCCCAATCATGCAAGATAGAAGAACCGTTCATGATGTTATATCAATATCATCAGGGTTATGATTCACCAACCTGCTAGTTCTTTTTATGAAGCACAAGCAGGCGAATTTATCCTGGAAGCGGAAGAACTACTGAAACTTCGCGAAACCCTCACAAAGGTTTATGTACAAAGAACGGGTAATCCTTTATGGGTTGTATCCGAAGACATGGAAAGAGATGTTTTTATGTCAGCAACAGAAGCCCAAGTTCATGGCATTGTTGATCTTGTAGCGGTCGAAAATGAAAATACTAGGAATTTCATGTAAATCCATTTCAAACCATAATTCGAATTTTCTGCGATTTGATATTGAATAGAAAAAAAAATTCATGATCATCAATCATCAGGTTAAGATCGATCTAAACCAACCCATTCCATTCTAGAATTCTATATATACATACGACATGCCAACTATTAAACAACTTATTAGAAACACAAGACAGCCAATAAGAAATGTCACGAAATCTCCCGCTCTTAGAGGATGTCCTCAGCGTCGAGGAACATGCACTAGGGTGTATGTGCGACTCGTTCAGATCATGAGTTCGAACAAATGAGACAATTTTCCAGTATCAATGACCAGTACCAATGAATAGGATAGATAGAGAAGATCTATCATATACCTATATTGTGTTTGGAATTTATGGTTTACATTGGTGCAAATCCAATCACCTAGATTTGAGATGAAAAGCAATTCTCCATTGGGGGCAAATGGTTATCCATTAAGCGGAGGAAATGATATTATAAGAAGCAAAAAGGTTATACTCCTATTCTTGAAAGAACGGACTAAGAGGGTCAGCTACCTAGCCAACTTTCATAATTAAATGCCGTTACTGTATGAATAACTCTTATTGTGAAAAGAACTATTACTGTATAATTGATGGGTAGAGCCAAAGAGTGTGAACTATACAAGTTAACAATAACATTTGATAAAATGAAAGAAGAGGCTCCGGTGTATAGAGAGGACCTCACCGTTTAAAAAAAAAGTAACCATAGAAACGATGGAACCCACTATTTTTTTTTTATTTTATTTGGTATCGTTAGAATTTCTTATTTCCAGGTAAAATGCCTGGAAGGAATAAAAAATCGTGGTTGGGGAAAGTCATAGTAGCAAAAGCCATTGGAATTTATATTTTATATATCGGAATAATCCGTTTTGTTATTAATTGACGGGGGGTAAAGGATGACTGAAAGAAGAGAAATCAATTAGTTATTCATTAAGGTTTAATTTGATTCAATGACCAGAGTTAGACGAGGATATACAGCTCGGAAACGTCGAACAAAAATTCGTTTATTTGCATCAACCTTTATTGGGGCTCATTCAAGACTTACTCGAACGACTACTCAACAGAAAATGAGAGCTTTGGTTTCCTCTCATCGAGATAGAGGCAGGCAAAAGAGGGATTTTCGTAGTTTGTGGATCACTCGAATAAATGCAGTAATTCGTGAGAATAAGGTATTCTATAATTATAGTAGATTAATACCAAATCTGTACAAGAAGCAATTGCTTCTTAATCGTAAAATACTTGCGCAAATATCTATATCAAATAAGAATTGTCTTTACATGATTTCCAATAAGATTATCAAATAAAGGATATGATATTATAAAATATAATACAGAAATGATTGAAATTGAAACAGAATTCCCCGGAGAATGAACTCCGGGAAGATCGAATAAAAAAAATTAAGTAAGATAAGTAATAGGAATGAACGAACATGTTTCAATAAAAAAAAAGATTTCTTCTTCCCCCATTTTTTATTTCTTATAACACAAGAAATAAATCGGGATTCTAGGCCTTTTGAACAAAACATCAATCTGAGCTTGAGTTCCAATTGGAGTTTTGAGTCAATTGACGAGTATGTTTATTTATTTCTGGTTCTAGGACCAGAAGTTCTGGGGATCGACTCGGCTCTCTCAAATTGTTTCTCATTATTAAGAAAAGGTAACAAAGATAAAATACGAGCTTGTTTTATAGCAATAGTAATTAATCGTTGTTGTTTCAAGGTCAATTTATTCACCCGTCTAGATAATATTTTTCCTTGTTCACTAATAAATCGACTAATTAAACTCATGTTTCTATAATCGATTCGATCCCCCGATCCAATTGGGGACAAACGCCTACGAAAGGATCGCTTGTATTTACGAAAAGGTTGCTTGGATTTATCCATGGTTTATTCCTTATCTCTAAAATTCTATTTCTTTATTCATTTCAGATCTGACCGAAATAGGCTTTGATTCGCATCGTTTATATTATACATATCATATATAATACACATCATATGTATGTATATATATATAAAATTAAATCGGGTTTGGTTTGTATTGTATATATTATGTATATTATATATGTTATATTATATATGTTAAGTTAAATATGTTAACTTAAATATGTAAAGTTCTTCCTCTTCCTGTTCCTTGGAAAGATCGCGCACACGTTCCGTTCCATCTATTTCTTTATTTCCCCATGAATCGTATGCTTGTGACAATAGTGACAAAATTTTCTCAATTCTAATCGACTGGATGTATTGTGTCGATTCTTTTGAGTAATATATCTAGAAATACCCGGCGATTCTTTATTGACACCATTTCGGACACAACTGGTACATTCCAAAATAACTCTGACTCTGACATCTTTACCCTTGGCCATGAACCCCCTTTTGATTTGGATCGACTTAACTTCTTCTATTTTCGACCCGAACTGAAGAAGAATAAAAGAACAAAAAAATCAATAAGAAAATCAATAGAAGTTACTAACTTGAAATTCAATTTTCATTTCTAAAGCTAAAGATTTCGTTGTGTTGTATGTGTTGTAATTATATAATTACAATTAATATTAATAGAGTAATAGGAATAATAATAGTAATAATTAATAATAAAGTAATAATTAAGTAATACAATTTCTTTCTAACTATCAATTATTCCTATCTTAAATCCCAATATTTCATTTAAGTATCTTCTTTTTATGCTATGATTTCGTGGATCCTGCCCTAGATCTGGATACACATTTCCATTTCTGTTCCCCCAAATTCGATCTTAGATTCACCAGATTTTTGTCGAGGTTCAATACACTTTTTCTTTTTCTTTCCTTCCTATCCTAAAGAACTGAAAAAAAAAGGAAGGGGCGAAATTTGAGTCACGTCACGTAGAATTGTATCCCTAATTTTCTTCATTTCTTCGCATATTAATAACTAGAATTAAAAAAAAGGGAATGACAAGGCATCTGGGAATAAACGATTAATTTCTATCAATAGACCTGCTAAAGACCCAAACCATAGAGTAGTTAGCACAGGTGCCGCGGAGAGATATGTTTTTATATCTCGCATTGAAAATCCTCCTTCTTTATTGTAATACATATATGTATGGTCAGATGTTGTAGTTCAAGATCATTTGTATATTTTTTTTTACTTTACGCGGAATTCCTAACTAAAATAGATATGTACAATGAACCAATAGATGAGATTTTCCTGTCCCTAAAAAAGAAAAAGATGACCCCTTCTTCCTGAGCATTTCCGATAAATTTTTATTCTTTTTTTATACGATACGCCGATAAGATAAATTTTCATTTTTTTTTA